ATTATTCGTAACTGCATATTTACAATACAGACGTGGTGATCAGTTGGAACTTTGATTAATTAACATCCTTTTTTTGATTGACCTCCTACTTCCTTTAATTCGCGGGAGGTCAAATTTTGATTGGTTTAATTATTTTGGTGGTAATTTTCGACCTAGCGCGACTAACAAGAACACAGAATCACGCTCTGTAGGATTTGAACCTACGACATCGGGTTTTGGAGACCCACGTTCTACCGAACTGAACTAAGAGCGCTTTAGTATCACAATGAATATTTCATAACCCCAACCCGTCTTGCATATATACTATACATAAAATGAAAGATTTTTTGTGTATGTCCAATTTTCTTTTAATCGATCTCAATTGATCCCCCGTTACTGTTCAGAAGATAAGTAATAGGTAGGGATGACAGGATTTGAACCCGTGACATTTTGTACCCAAAACAAACGCGCTACCAAGCTGCGCTACATCCCTTTCAATTGGTCTACAATGTCATTGTAGAGAATCCCTGCTTTGTTTTCCATATCTTTATTTCCTCCATTGATATACACAAATATCTTGTCATTTCTCCTTTTTGGTCTCATATAATAATATAATTATATTAAAAATAGTAAAAGACTTCTATTATATTTCTATTATATAAAGTATGAAATAAAGTATGAAATAAATATGAGACCCCGTAAAAAAATGAATATTTTTCGAGAATTTCTGGCATAAAGGGGCGTATTTGTTTCTTTTAAGATTAAGAAAAGTAATATCTATTTTGCACATTTCAAGTTGTACATTTCAACTTGAATTAGGGATTCCGCGTACAAATACAAGCGGTCGGTCATTAAGTACATATACACATCTGGGTATATATGTATTACCATTATATATTAGAAATAATAAAGAAAGAGGAGAATTTAAAATGCGAGATCTAAAAACATATCTCTCCGTGGCACCGGTAGTAAGTACTCTATGGTTCGGGTCTTTAGCAGGTTTATTGATAGAGATCAATCGTTTTTTTCCGGATGCGTTGATATTCCCCTTTTTTTCATTCTAGTTATTGATATGGGAGGGGGGGAAGAGGATTAGAGATACAATCAAATATCTGTAACTAATCCCTTCCCTTTTTTTTTAGAATATACGTTAGAAAAACAAATAAAGGGATTCCTCCTCGGTGAAACTAGTAACTCGGGCCAGGTTTAAATGAAATTAATAAAAAATAGAGTGAAATGTGATGGTTGGGGCAATAATATCATACAAGATACTTAAATGAAAATTAAATGCTGTACGGCAATTTAAAATTAGAAATCTAGTAATATAGTTAGAAATCATTATATTACTTATTATTAATATATTGTTATTATTACTATATTCATTTATATTGATTTATTGCAACGAAATCTTTCTTTCATAATTAGATTTCGAGTTACCTGTTTCTTTTTTTTTTTCGTTCCTTTCTTCTTCCTCGTTTCGGATCGGAAAATTAAAGAATTGAATGAATCAAAAACCAAAGGAGGCTCATGGCCAAGGGTAAAGATGTCCGAGTAACGGTGATTTTGGAATGTACCAGTTGTGTTCGAAATCGTGTTAATAAGGAATCAATGGGCATTTCCAGATATATTACTCAAAAGAATCGACATAATACGCCTAGTCGATTGGAATTGAGAAAATTCTGTCCCTGTTGTTACAAACATACGATTCACGGGGAGATAAAGAAATAGATCTAACCGGTCGCTCGTGTGTCAGTCTTCCGTTCCAAGGAAGATGAAAAATGACATATTAGATATATCTAATATCTATTGATTTAAATATAAACAAACCAAATCCTATTTCGATCGGATCAACCGTGATGGAGAATTAAGAAATAGGATCTTTAGGATAAGGAATAAACAAACCATGGATAAATCCAAGCGAATCTTTCTTAAATCCAAGCGATCTTTTCGTAGGCGTTTGCCTCCGATCCAATCGGGGGATCGAATTGATTATAGAAACATGAGTTTAATTAGTCGATTTATTAGCGAACAAGGAAAAATATTATCTAGACGGGTGAATCGATTGACCTTAAAACAACAACGATTAATTACTATTGCTATAAAACAAGCTCGTATTTTATCTCTGTTACCTTTTCTTAATAATGAGAAACAATTTGAAAGAAGCGAGTCAACCGCTAGAACTACTGGTCTTAGAACCAGAAAAAAATAGGCTGACTCTTGAATTGAATCAAAAAAAAATTCCAATCCAAACTCAAATGCGGGATTGACGCTTTTTTTTTCTAAAAATAGGAAATCCAGATTTGATTGTCGTTCGAAAAAAAAAAAATTGGGGAAGAAGAAGAAATATTTTTTATTGAACGTGTTTCTTCATTTTCATTTTGACGACTTTTTCATATTTTATTATACTAATTTCTACTCTACCTTCCCAGAGTTCATTTTCCAGGGAACTCCATTTAAACCATTCCAACGGATTCCTTCCACTCTCTTTATTTTATGATCTCATTGGAAATCATATAAAGACAACTCCTATTTAATATAGCTATTTGTGCAAGTATTTTACGATTAAGAAGCAACTGTTTCTTGTACAGATTGTGTATTAATTTACTATAACTAAAGTATACTTTATTGTCTCGAATTACTGCATTTATACGAGTGATCCACAAACGACGAAAATCTCTCTTTTGTCTACCCCTATCCCGATGAGCAGAAACCAAAGCTCTTATTTTCTGTTGAGTAATAGTCCGCGTAAGTCTTGAATGAGCCCCTCGAAAAGTTGATGCAAATAAACGGATTTTTGTTCTACGTCTTCGAGCTATATACCCTCGTTTAATTCTGGTCATTGAATAAATGAAACTTTGATGAATAACTAATTGATTTCCTTTCTTTCAGTTATTCCCTTCCCGTGTCCTAGTCTATTAATAACAAAACGGATTCTTCCAATGTATAAAATAAAAATTCCAATGGCTTTTGCTACTCTAACCTTCCCGACCACGATTTTTTTCTAGGCATTTCCCCTCGAAAATCAAAATTGTATTGATACTAGGTAAAACACATAGTAAATAAAAAAGTAATAAATATAAATGGATTATAGTGGGTTCCATCGTTTCTATGGTTACTTCTTAAACGGCGAGGTCCTCTCTATACACCGGAGCCCTTCCCTCATTTAATCAATGTTATTGTTAACTTGTACAGTTCACACTCTTTGGCTCTACCCATAATTATCTAGTACTAGGTCTTTCACAACGAGATCTACTTATACAGTAACGGTATTTAATTATGAAGATTAGCTGAGTAGCTGACCCTGTTAGTCCGTTCTTGCAAGAATAAGGCCTAAATTTTCTACTTTTTAAAATAAGATTTCCCCCGCTTAATGAATACCATTTGATATCAATGGGGAATTCTTTCTCATCTTAAATTTGAAATTGAGGTGATTGGATTTGCACCAACGGGAACCATACATTTGATACCCCAATCGAAGGATAGATCTTTTTTTTTTTAAGATATTGAATATTCAATGGAGTTCGTCCGTTCTATCCTACTCACAGGTACGGATCGGTGATACTGGATCAATTGTTTTCTTTCTTTTGTCCTAGTCCATGGTCTGAACGAGTCGCACATACACCCTAGTACATGTTCCTCGTCGCTGAGGACATCCTCCAAGAGCGGGGGATTTCGTGACATTTCTGATTGGCTGTCTTGTGTTTCTAATAAGTTGTTTAATAGTTGGCATGTTGAATCATATATATAATGGGCTGGTTTAGATCGACCTTAACCGGATGCTTAGGAATTCTTTTTTTCTATATTTTGAATTTCTATATTAAGAAATTCGATTAATAAATAGAATATTAAATCCGGTAAGAAAAAAAAATCCCAAATCACGAATTCGTGTGAAATCCTTGTTCTTTTTCTTTGTTATTCAGTCGCTACAAGATCAACAATTCCATGAGCTTGGGCTTCTGTTGCTGACATAAAAACATCTCTTTCCATGTCTTCGGATACAACCCATAAGGGTTTGCCTGTCCTTTGTGCATAAACCCTTGTGATGGTTTCGCGTAGCTTCAGCAGTTCTTCCGCTTCCAGGATAAATTCTCCCGTCTGTGCCTCATAAAAAGAACTGGCAGGTTGATGGATCATTACCCTGATGATATAATGATATAACATAAAAATGTTTCTTCTATCTCGCATGATGAAAGTGAAAGGTGAGGAGATAAAGAATAATAAAAAAAAGATATAATTGAACAACCGTACAGGCATCTTTTGCGCATTGCATACGGCTCTATAATGGAATTCACTTTTTTTACCTTACTTACATCGAAGAAATATAAAATAAATTATAGGGTCTATCAGACTCAGATTGGTAAATGATCCAATAACCACCCTTCCTTTTGTAGTAGTTCAAAAATACTATAAAAATACTATGATGGTTCCGTTGCTTTATATATTTATATTTATTTTGTCTGTTATTTAGCAATCCCAAAGTTTCTTTTTTTTTTTTTTTTTATTTTTAAATAAAAAAAGATTTATTTTCTTTCATATTCTTTCATAACATAAATATTGTTAAGATTAAGAGCCCCTGGTGTGAAAATAAAAAAGTTTGTGACGCTGAAATAGGCCTCCCGATAGATTGGCTAAAATCGAAAATACCTTTTATCTCATACTACTCTTTCGATACATAATCTAAGGGTTTTAAAAAAATTTCTCATATCGAATTCGAAGTGCCATGCTATTATTACTTAATATTCAGATTTCATATAGTGTGAAGGCATAGTTTTCTTTTTTCTCTCAAATCAAATAAAAAACTCATTGGCGCCGAGCGTGAGGGAATGCTAGACGTTTGGTAATTTCCCCTCCGACAAGAATAAAAGATCCCATCGAAGCGGCTAATCCCATGCATACTGTCTGTATATCTGGTCGCACAAATTGCATAGTATCATAAATAGCTACTCCGGGTATTACCCATCCGCCAGGAGAGTTTATAAACAAATACAGATCTTTGGTATCATCCTCTATGCTGAGATATACCATAAGACCAATAAGTTGATTCGAGATCTCGCTATCAACCCCCTGGCCTAAAAAAAGTAATCTTTCTCGATAAAGTCGGTTGATTGGGATAAAACAGTATCCCTTAGAAACCGTACATGCACCTTTTGATGCATACGGTTCAACAAAAATCATGAAAAAAAGGAATCAATGTGTAGATTCTAGCTTTTTTTTCATAACAGGTTTTTTTAACTTATAAAAAGGGACTTTTCTTTCATTTTTCAAGAAAGATGAGTTTTGGCCTGTTTTGTTTATCTAAAAAAAAAATGACTAAACTTATCTGACTAACTTCTCATTGATGTATTGTTTCATCGAGATACAATCTAAATCGCGATGTAATTTTCTTGTTGCTGACTGGGCTTCTTCAATTTTTTTAGGTTTATGCTCTACTCCGAGTAAAGATCCGCCCGATTTGGATTTGCACATATAGGACAAATGCCCCAATACCACGTCCTTTTTCTACGACTTCCCTTTTTTTTTCAATTTATTTCACGTCTTCCAACAAATATTCAACGCATTCATCATATTACTCGATTGATTAATAGTTTGAGATCACTTCTATTTAGTATTTCTATTTAGAAATATATAAATAAATAGAAATAATTAAAATATGATATTAAGTCGTAATCCTAAATATATTTATTACCAATTGGTTTTCTTTCTAAACGGAGCCTGGATACTTCATTTGATTGGTCTAACCAAGCCAACCATAAATTATTCTAATTGATAATATTAATCCGTATACCCTCCCTAAAAAATGGATCTAATTGCACTTCACGCTCCAAATTTTTGATAATTGAATCAATCTTTCTTGGGCGAAAGAGGGGATATCTCGATCGGGGAAGAGAACGGGGAAATACCATATGCCCAATATATCTGACAAGTCGCACTATACGTCAATCCACAATGCATCTTCCTCTCCAGGACTTCGAAAAGGTACTCTTGGAACACCAATAGGCATTAAATAAAAGAAAAATTAAGTACTATATCTCACTTTGATGTGAAAGCGTAACAGTGGGTTTAGTGGCCTAATATAATACTATTGATTTTATATCCTATTTTATTATCCTATTTTATCCCTAGATTGACTAAGTTCATAAAAAAAGAAGAAAAAATGAATAAAGGAAAATTCTTACAAATAAGTCCTTTGAATGATGAACAAATATATATACATTCACTCATATAAAATGGTACCAACCCCCTTACCATTGCGTATTGGTACTTATCGGGTGTAGAATAGATCTGCTTCTTTTTGTTCCTACGAACAAAATAGTTTCGTTATTACTAAAAGTAATTATTACGAAAAGCATCAAACAAATATGAATCCTTTCCCCAAGAGAATCCCCTAAAAAAGGGGTCCATAGCATAGTTTTCTCCAATGCAATAAAGTTACATTGTGTCTATTTTTCGTTGATAAAGGGGTATTTCCATGGGTTTGCCTTGGTATCGTGTTCATACCGTCGTATTGAATGATCCCGGTCGTTTGATTTCTGTCCATATAATGCATACAGCTCTGGTTGCTGGTTGGGCCGGTTCGATGGCTCTATACGAATTAGCCGTTTTTGATCCCTCTGATCCTGTTCTTGATCCAATGTGGAGACAGGGTATGTTCGTTATACCCTTCATGACTCGTTTAGGAATAACGAATTCATGGGGCGGTTGGAGTATTACAGGGGGGACTGTAACGAATCCGGGTATTTGGAGTTACGAAGGTGTGGCCGGGGCACATATTGTGTTTTCTGGCTTGTGTTTTTTGGCAGCTATCTGGCATTGGGTGTATTGGGATCTAGAAATATTTACTGATGAACGTACAGGAAAACCCTCTTTGGATTTGCCTAAGATCTTTGGAATTCATTTATTTCTCTCAGGGGTGGCTTGCTTTGGTTTTGGTGCATTTCATGTAACAGGATTGTATGGTCCTGGAATATGGGTGTCCGATCCTTATGGACTAACCGGAAGGGTACAAGCCGTAAATCCAGCGTGGGGTGTGGAGGGTTTTGATCCTTTTGTTCCGGGAGGAATAGCTTCTCATCATATTGCAGCAGGGACCTTAGGCATATTGGCAGGTCTATTCCATCTTAGTGTTCGTCCACCCCAACGTCTATACAAAGGATTACGTATGGGAAATATTGAAACCGTACTTTCCAGTAGTATTGCCGCTGTCTTTTTTGCAGCTTTTGTAGTTGCTGGAACTATGTGGTATGGTTCAGCAACTACCCCGATTGAATTGTTTGGTCCCACGCGCTATCAATGGGATCAAGGATACTTCCAACAAGAAATATATCGAAGAATTGGTGCTGGCTTAGCCGAAAATCAAAGTTTATCCGAAGCTTGGTCTAAAATTCCTGAAAAACTAGCTTTTTATGATTACATCGGCAATAATCCGGCAAAAGGTGGATTATTCAGAGCAGGCTCCATGGACAACGGGGATGGAATAGCCGTTGGGTGGTTAGGACATCCTATCTTTAGAGATAAAGAGGG